TTTATTGTCAAGATGAATCGTCCACGATTCCACACCATATCTCTTTGATCTTTTGGATTGGTATTGCTTCGAAGTCCTATTGTATTTCTACTTCATTGGTGGGATGTGCTGGATCTTTTTTTTTTTTGTTTTTTGTTATAATGATAAATGACCTACTTAACTCAGCGGTTAGAGTATTGCTTTCATACGGCGGGAGTCATTGGTTCAAATCCAATAGTAGGTAGAAATTATTAGATACCACGGTCAATGGTATCTAATAAGTTTTTCTACTCACCTTCGTTTATTGATTTTGTATCTTTTCTATCCTATTCGATTTGATTTGCGAATTGAAACTTAAACCTTTTTCCTTCCATCAGAATAGGATTCCACTTGAGTGAATGGCTTTAATTGGAAAAATCAAAAAGGGTGTATAAACAGAAATTTGTTGGATTATTCTTATTCTATTCAGGTGCACCAACTAGTTAAGAAATCGCATTGATAACCTCTACGCGTGTCCTAGCGCGTCTGAGAGCTAGATTTGCCTCAATTGTTTGTCTCTTACTTTCAGCTTTCCTCAAATTTTCTTCTGCTATTTCAAGAGTTTGGCGGGCTTCTTGGGGATCAATGTCGCTACTCTTCTCTGCATCATTTACTAAAATCGTAATCTCATTATTCCCTATTCTAGCAAAACCACCCATCAGAGCCATCGTTAACCATTGGTCGGTAAAGCGGATTCTTAAAATACCTATATCTACAGCTGTGGCAATAGGTGCGTGATTTGGTAATACGCCTATTTGCCCACTATTAGTAGATAAAATGATTTCTTTCACTTCTGAATCCCAAACAATTCGATTAGGGGTCAGTACACAAAGATTTAAGGTCATTTCTTCAAATTACTCTCCATTTCTAAGTTTGTAGCCTTCGCAGTAACTTCATCGATGTTACCTACCAAATAAAAAGCCTGTTCCGGAAGACCATCTAATTCTCCGGACAGGATCAATTTAAACCCTCTAATAGTTTCCGCCAGACCAACATATTTCCCTGGGGAACCAGTAAATACTTCTGCTACGAAAAAGGGTTGTGATAAGAAACGTTCAATTTTTCGGGCTCTTGCTACGGTTAAACGATCCTCTTCGGACAACTCGTCCAACCCAAGGATAGCTATAATGTCCTGAAGTTCTTTGTAACGTTGTAAAGTTTCCTTAACTCTTTGCGCAGTGTCATAATGTTCCTCGCCAACGATCCGAGGTTGGAGCATAGTTGACGTTGAGTCTAAAGGATCAACTGCTGGATAGATACCTTTAGCAGCTAATCCTCTTGATAGTACAGTAGTAGCGTCTAAATGGGCAAATGTCGTGGCAGGAGCGGGGTCGGTCAAATCATCTGCAGGTACATAAACTGCTTGAATCGAAGTTATGGACCCCTCTTTGGTAGAAGTAATTCTTTCTTGTAACGAACCCATTTCGGTACTAAGGGTAGGTTGATAACCTACAGCGGAAGGCATTCGACCCAATAAGGCGGATACCTCGGATCCCGCTTGGACGAAACGGAAGATATTGTCGATAAATAGGAGTACATCTTGTTCATTAACATCTCGGAAATATTCTGCCATCGTTAGGGCCGTCAAACCAACTCTCATACGAGCTCCGGGCGGTTCATTCATCTGACCGTAGACTAGAGCCACTTTTGATTCCGCAATATTTTGCTCATTAATTACTCCAGACTCTTTCATTTCCATATAAAGATCATTTCCTTCCCGAGTACGTTCACCGACTCCGCCAAATACGGATACACCCCCATGGGCTTTGGCAATGTTGTTGATCAATTCCATAATGAGTACAGTTTTACCCACCCCAGCTCCCCCGAATAGTCCAATTTTTCCCCCCCGCCGATAAGGGGCTAAAAGATCTACTACTTTAATTCCTGTTTCAAAAATCGATAATCTTGTATCTAACTGTATAAAAGCGGGCGCGGATTTATGAATAGGGGATGTTGTGCGAGTATCTACAGGACCTAAATTATCAACGGGCTCCCCAAGCACGTTGAAAATTCGTCCTAGAGTCGCTCCACCGACTGGAACACCTAGAGGAGCTCCCGTATCAATCACTTCCATACCTCTCGTTAGACCGTCCGTAGCACTCATGGCTACAGCTCTAACTCGATTATTCCCTAATAATTGCTGTACCTCGCAAGTCACATTAATTGGTTGACCACCAGTATCTCGACCCTTCACTACCAGAGCATTGTAAATATTCGGCATCTTGCCGGGGGGAAAGGCTACATCCAGTACCGGACCAATGATTTGAGCAATCTGTCCTAGGTTTTTTTTTGCAAGTGCGGAAACCCCGGAACTAGAAGTAGTAGGATTTATTCTCATAATAAAAAGGTGAAATATGTCAATTTTTTTTTTTTCGAACTTGATGGTATCAAAAAAAATCTTCAATAGCACGCGGATCGGTTAATTCAATAAGAAATGGGAGTTCGCGCTCGATTTCGTTGGGACCGTCCAACCGAATGCAAT